AAATAACCTCCTTTCGCCCTATGAACTTCGGGGTGTATGAAGTATCATATTTTACGCTTTGAGCGGAACGACAGGGACTATATTGAGGTTGATCTAGGCCTAAAACAAACCTACGTCAAGGTAATCCTTTGAAACACTTTGGTATTGCTCCTGGATTAGCATAGAAATAAAGAATCAGGGCACATGGAACCATCTCGTTATCTTCCTATAAGGAGAAAATATGGTGGACTAACTGATTGATCCATCAGTTAATGAAAGAGCCCAATGCACAAAAATGCATGTTGGGTCTTTGAAACAGTTCGAATCATTTCGATAATAATTAGTTTGATCTGTTTTACCGAGAAGGTCTACGGTTCGAGTCCGTATAGCCCTATATTAAAAAAGATAAAAAAGAAGGCATTCTCCACTTGTCCCGGAGATCCCTAGGTACATCAAAGTTAGAAAGATAAAAAATGGATTCCATCCAATGGGTGTTTATCCAATATCGTATAAACAAAGCTATTCGTGTTTATTATCCATCTTCCTTCTTCCTGTATGAATTACATACGAACTTTTTCCTCTTTTACTACCCATGATGAAAGAGTTATTTTATTGATTTGATGTGCCTTTGGTATACCTAATTGCATTCAATTTGATGTGCCTTTGGTATACCTAATTGCATTCAATCAATGAACCAACCAAGTACGGGGCAGAGATCTAGGACCTATTCTTTTTTTGTGTAAAAGCTATAATTTCAAAAAAAAACAAACTCTTTAGTAAGTTTCGATGTCAAACAGAGTTTTATTCCTATAACTGGACTAGCAAACTAAGTAGTCATTTTTCTTTGTACAATACTAATTTTTTGTATTCGTACTTTGTATTCAAATCTACTACAATTGCGGAGCATCTGAATTCTACCAATTCAGACTTTATGAAATAAAATTAGGACCCTTTGGCTTTAGAAGAGTTATTAATCTCTATAGAAGAGTTATTGATCTCTAGACCTAGACCCATCGCCTTTTGGTAAAACAAGAAAAAATTCATTATCTCTGAAACAATGAATTGTTCTTAGTCTTAATGATTAATGAAAGAAATGTATCGACATTTGTTCTCTCTTATATTTTAGGTTTGGTTTATAGAATTACATTCGATAATACCATAAGAATAAATAAATCAATAAATCAATATATTAAGATTAAGAATCAATATCAATATATTATTAGGATCGCTTATACTTATGCTCTTCTTATTTAATTTAAACTAAACGATTTAACTATCAGGCTACGTTCCACTACGAGGGTTTGCTCCCCTTTTGATTGTCCTGAACTGAAATCTAACAACTTGGTCTCACTAGAGGTTACTCCATTAACAAAAAAACAAGGATTTTGAGTCAATCCAAATCACGTGGCACTACGACCGAAATGGAATGACTCTGGTCTAACTTTAACTAACTGACTCGATTGGGGTCGGGATAGTAAAGACCCAAAGCCTATAATGAGTTGTTTTCTTTTATATTGTCATTGTCAGGGTTCCTCGGAATTCAACGGATTGAATCAATTAAGTATCAATCTGGCACAATGAAAAGAGAGAATCTAATTGGTCCAGGCATTCCATATCGAATCAATAGAGGATTCTACGCTGTAATCTAAAAAGTTAATGAACAGAATAAAAGAATCTGCCAATGCTAAGTTGCATATGTTATGCCGTAACTGCCAAATAATAAATACTGAACCTAGACATTCTATTACATCTCACTATTATACTAGAGTTAAAATAACTAATGACTATAAAGACTAATACATAATAAAAACTTCACTATACACTATAAATAACAAGAACTCTTAAATAATAAATAAAATAAAAGAGTTTTTTATCTTTTATCTAAAGCTAAAGTTAAAAAAATTCCAGTACCAATAAGTTATAGTTTTTATAGTTATATGGAGTTCTTGTCAGATATATTTAGAAAAAAATGAATTATAAAATGAATAGTTTTGAGGATTAATGAAAATGAATAAATTCATTAAAATGAAAATATATTTCATTCGTTTTCATGGGGAACCTCAGAAAAATTAAAATTAGAATTATTCGTTAGAATTATTCGTATAATATAAGAATATGTCTACACCACACCAACAAAACCAAAAATATAAATATAAATAAGTCGGCTTGGCTTCTGTTAGATGGATCTTTAAACAAGACATGACCCACATCACATCAAACAAATTATGTGGTTCGATCACAATCCATTCTTGTTTTGAGTAACCTATTGGAGCTATAGATCAATTGACAATGAAAATTATAATTAATCAATGCAATGAATTCGGTATAGTCTACATTCATAGGAGTACATCCATGTTTCTTCTTTACGAATATGATATTTTTTGGGCATTTCTAATTATATCAAGTGTTATTCCTATTTTGGCATTTATCATTTCCGGGATTTTAGCCCCAATTAGTGAAGGACCAGAAAAGCTCTCCAGTTATGAATCGGGTATAGAACCAATAGGGGATGCTTGGATAC